ATGAATTAGGCATCTTCATCTTCCATTATGATATATATGCAATAGACTCATAATGGAACAATCAGTTTGATTTATATAGGAAGTGGGTAAGATTCATATTTTGATAAAAAATCAAATAAAAAAAAAATGCATTGAATTGTTTCAAGGTCAACCCTACTTGCTTTGTTGACTTTTCCATCATATATTCAAGTTCTTGAATCATGTGATGGGGGATTCGTAACCTGAACCAAATTCTTCTAAAAAGAAAATGTTTAAATCCTTTTTTGCTTAGTGTGAGATAGCGATAGGCATAACTCATCTGAACGCTGAACGAAGCAATGAGTTCAAATTCAAGAAAAGAAATGAGAGTTTGACTCTTTTTTTATTGAATATATTTTCATATCATATATATATATATTATCATAATCATATATAGAATATATAGTTAATATATAGTTCTAGGATAGAATATTTATGGGAGTATGGGATAGTTCATTCATGAACGAACCATCAAATCCAAAGAATTCTATGGGATCATAACATAAAAGTAGGAAAGACTCCTCGGATCTAGTCATACATTTGATTCTAATTATATATATTGTATATTGACAATTACAAAAAACTACTCATACTATTGTCATAGTATGATGACAGTCGGGGCGGTTATGCCCTCATCGTCTAGTGGTTCAGGACATCTCTCTTTCAAGGAGGCAACGGGGATTCGACTTCCCCTGGGGGTAGCGGACTGCGAAAGGAAGTTGGTCATGAATTATCAATAAACGAATTATCAATAAACCTAGAATGCATTCTTCCTGGGTCGATGCCCGAGCGGTTAATGGGGACGGACTGTAAATTCGTTGGCGAGATGTCTACGCTGGTTCAAATCCAGCTCGGCCCAAGAATTCGTCGCTCCATGAAGAAGATCTAAACAATTTGTCCTCTAGAAACAGAAATCCCGGATCCGTATAAAATAAAGAAAAATAGTCCATTTTTTCTCATCCATTCTTTGTATTTTCATTTGCAATACAGTAAATACAAGAAACATAGATTACTAGTAATCTATGCCACTCTCACTCAAGTCCATATCTATCTATGTGAATAGGATATTTCGTGTTTCTGTTGCAACACGACAAATAGAATGTTCTTCTTGAAATCATAAGATAAGACTATGTATGCCATGCATATGGCTGGGATTGTAGTTCAATCGGTTAGAGCACCGCCCTGTCAAGGCGGAAGCTGCGGGTTCGAGCCCCGTCAGTCCCGATCCGACGAATTGATCAACTCATCTCTCCCAAAGGGAAGACGGGGAACAAAATCTAATCTCTGGGGGGAATCCTTATTTCTTTTGTTTTCATTTCGCATTTCTCATCAGACAAATATGGAAATTTTGATTTCTTATACTAGCACCGATTGGTAAGGGAGAAACATATGTAGATTTTTCAAAATTCAGTATTTGAAGAGCGACCATACTCGTCTTATTTTCTTTTCAATTGTTATTTTCGTGATCAACGAAATGGAATAGAGTGACCATATTTTGACCGAGAATACAGACACAAATTGTCTTCCTTTATTATAAACAAAACAATGAACTTCACATAATTATCTCGACAGACAAATTGCACACTGCATTTTTTATGTATGTGTTCTAGTTCCAATCCAAGAAGGAGGATACTAATAAAATACCAACCAAGCAACGCCCCTTTTGAAGGAATCTGTTGGAATATTCTCTTTTTGATACTTCATCCGTCCTTTTCTTTTTTCCATCTAATTTCTACTACTGTTTCTTTTTTGTATTTGCATATTGTATGACCTATAGAATATTGGACATATGATACTTCAGAATTTTATATATTTATGTATATTTTATATATAAGTAAAGGAATAAGAATTGGATAAGTGTATAAAAATAGGTGATAGAAAAGGAAAAGTGGAAAAGTGGGAAAATGAAATGGGATTTATGATCCAATAACAAGAAAGAATCCTATTTTTCTTTCCTTTCTATTTAATTTAGATTGAGTATGGATAAAAGATCTTCCTATGTTATACTATGTTATACTATTCAATTCGCGACGATAAATCGATTTGATTTGATATTGTTATTCATAATATTGTTAGTATCATCAAGATGCAATTCATACCTTTGAATTGATAGGAGTCCACTTTATCATCTCTATGGGATTAGATCCCGAATTATTGTGAAAGAAGAAAACAAAGAGATTATGGAAGTCAATATTCTTGCGCTTATTGCTACTGCGCTGTTCATTTTAGTTCCTACTGCCTTTTTACTTATCATATACGTCAAAACAGTCAGTCAAAATGATTAATTTGAATGAAACTTGAATTCTTCATTTTGATTTTTATCAATGATTGAAGAAATAAAAGGGTTTAAAACTCTATTTAAGTCTTAAATGAAATGTGGAATCAGAAGTATTTGATATAGTGTGGTAGAAAGAGCTATATATAGCTCTTTCTACCGCACTATACAATTGAGTATTGTAGAATATTTCATATTCATTCATATTCTTAGTACATAAAACATAAAGTTGTATTGTATACAGAAAGAAGCTTTCTCTTATATAGATCAATTGACAATAGATATCTATATCTAAGTAATAATATATATTAGGCGTACATCAAAATGAAATAGCACTCGAATTTTATATTTTTTCTATACACCCATTTGTATGCATTTCAATCAATCCAAAAGAATTGCAAGTCAACTGCTTGAATTCCTGATTTTTTATATCTCTTCTTATGCTTATGGATCCGGGGGCCCATCGAAAGAATTAATGTAGAAAGAATAGTACGGGCATATACTATATAAATACCATATCATATATTAGAGAATTATAGAAATCTAATCTATTAATATATATTCTATATTAATAAATAATAAGAATATAATAATAAAAGAAAACTATTTAATATAGGATTCAATAGAAAATAGAAATCTAATAATAATATAATACTACTTATATATCTAAGAAATAATATATAGATAAACTAAAGCAAATCAAGTTTTTTTAAGCTTTCGCAAAACGATCACAATTGATACAAGTAGATTTTTCAGTAAAGTACTAAATTAGTAATATTCCTAGCTCTAAAGCCCACTTCTTCCCCATACTACAAGTGAAAGAGAAAATGTAAACACTACCATTAAAGCAGCCCAAGCGAGACTTACTATATCCATGCGAATGATGTCCCCTATCTCTATGAAATCAAGGAATTATTCCATTATTGATTCATAATCATAGTGGAATCAATGGTGCAGAGTCAAAATAGGATTCTTACTTACGGCTCTTTATGAAATAATTTCATGAATCCACTCATAAAAAGTTCCAATTCTTTCTATTGAAATAGAAAGAATTGAAAAAAGAAAATATACAAATAGAAAGAAGAGCCATTCAACCATTCTGATGAAATTTATGAGCAGCACTCAGAGCCTCTAGTGAGTCTGGATACAAAATATCTTCAGTTCTTTGCCACAATTATTAAATGAAATTCCCATCAGCCTATCCAATCTAATTTCATCGCAGACAGAGTGAGTAGACACTACCTCAATATTAAGAAAGTTATATTGTAAAATAATTAGGGAGTCTTTATAGTCTTTTTTAGAATCCTTTCTTCAACCTTAGTAACCAAAACGGAGTGTCTCTTAGGAACCTTTGGATACCAAGATTTCCGACTTCTTACTTTCATAGTTCTGATGCCCAGAATGAATTCTCACTATTTCTTTTATTTGATTCAATTCAGAATAGCCCAAACCAATCATTAATAAGATTGGGTTGCTTCAGATTTATTGGTACCTCTTTGAGCCACACTCAGAACCCAGATTTTGAGAAAAAAGATGACAGTCTTTTATAGGCCCTACGGGTTCTCAAAATCAAGTATCAACAGACCTAGCCCTTGCCTATGCTTTTGCGGGGCAAGAATTCGTCAAGTTCGATCAAAAAATTCCAAGTATTTTTTTATTGATCAGGCGACACCCAGATTCGAACTGGGGATAAAGGATTTGCAGTCCCCCGCCTTACCACTTGGCCATGCCGCCAAATTCCATCCAAAATGGATAAAGAAATAAAGAAATTATAGAATAATAGAATTCTATTCTATATATATATATTCTTATACTTATTTATACTTATATTCTTTCTCTTTCTATAATCTATAATTCTATTATTATTCTATTTCTTTTCCTCTCCTCATTTTGTTTTGATTTGAATTTTTTACTTTCTTAATTTTGTATCTCCATTTGTATTACCTTAATGGATGCAAAATCCAATTGATTTATGACTAATCATTATCTATTACATTATCAATTAGAATTATAAGAAAATATATGTGTATATGTAAACCCCAGAACAGTGTAAACTCCAGAACAGAAATTTTTATACATGGATACCGAGCCCGGGTCTATTTCTTATGCACATATCCCTATATAGGATCATCGTGCTTGAATATTTCATTGAATATTGAATATGAATAGAAGATAGACATTATGTATAGAGTGCGACCTAACCTATGTTGCACCAAGTTCAATTATGATAAAAGATGTGATATACGGACGGATAGCTATATTGGCATGTACTTACTAAAGATTACTCCTATGACTATATACGTACGCAATTCCATTGTATTTTAGAAATTATACTACCAAAAAAAGATTTGCGAATTCCTTTTTGAACATTCAATTGTGTGTGCTAAAAAAAGGGAAACTCTATGCTGTTCCTGATTCTTCTGTTTTTATCTCATTCATAGAGAGCAGATTGAATCCTAAATTCATTGATTTTTTATTTTTTTGCACCCTGATCATAATATCATAATAAAAGAATTAGGTATAAATTGGATCAATTTTGATATCCGATAAAAGACATCCGATAAAAGACTCCATCAGCCTAAGTGACAGAATTTTTACCGGGAATGCTTTATAAATTTCCATTTCTTTCTATTTTTACCTGGCTCAAGCTCAAATTCGAACTTGCATCGAAAATGCCCTCCATTTCTCTGTCTTGCTTCCGTTCATA